TCAATTTATTCATGGATATCCACGATATGTTCCCTATGGTGACCGGGTTCATGAATTATGGTCAACAAACAGTACGAGCTGCGAGGTACATTGGTCAAAGTTTCATGATTACCTTATCCCACGCGAATCGTTTACCTGTAACTATTCAATATCCTTATGAAAAATCGATCACATCAGAGCGTTTCCGCGGTCGAATCCACTTTGAATTTGATAAATGCATTGCTTGTGAAGTATGTGTTCGTGTATGCCCCATAGATCTACCCGTTGTTGATTGGAGATTGGAAACAGATATTAGAAAGAAACGATTGCTTAATTATAGTATTGATTTCGGAATCTGTATATTTTGTGGTAACTGCGTCGAGTATTGTCCAACAAACTGTTTATCAATGACTGAAGAATATGAACTTTCTACTTACAATCGTCACGAATTGAATTATAATCAAATTGCTTTGGGTCGGTTACCAATGTCAGTAATTGGCGATTACACAATTCGAACAATTATGAATTCGACTCAAATAAAAATAGCCACGGATAACCCCCTTGATTCAAGAACAATTACCAATTACTAAGATTCCGTTTTGATCTAAAGAAGCGAAGTTTCTTTCATTTTGGTTGGTTAGTAACTACAAAACATAACTATTGATTGGTGAGAATCACGGCTTGATTTGGATTTAGAATAGATTCATATATCCGTGATGATTTCGAAATATCAAATTTCAACTACTCTTTCGGATACAAAAGCGGGATTGGTCCAATAACTGTATCTACATCAATCCACACCACATTAAGATTCAATTCAATTAGGCATATACAAGAAAAAAAAAAAGAAAGATAGGGTAACCTCTTTTTTCCTGGTCCGGTCAGTAAGGTCATGAAAATGAAATATTTCAACTTATTTATCTCTTATTTTACACATAATGGATTTACCTGGATCAATACATGATATTCTTTTAGTATTTCTAGGATTAGGTCTTATATTAGGAGGCCTAGGGGTAGTATTACTTACCAATCCAATTTATTCTGCCTTTTCATTAGGATTGGTTCTTGTTTGTATATCCTTATTCCATATTCCATCTAACTCCTATTTTGTAGCTGCTGCACAGCTCCTTATTTACGTGGGAGCCGTAAATGTCTTAATCGTATTTGCTGTTATGTTCATGAATGGTTCAGAATATTACAAGGATTTATATCTTTGGACAGTTGGAGATGGAGTTACTTCACTGGTTTGTACAAGTATTCTTTTTTCACTAATTACTACTATCTCAGATACATCATGGTACGGGATTATTTGGACTACAAGATCAAACCAGATTATAGAGCAGGACCTGACAAGTAACGTTCAACAAATTGGAATTCATTTATCAACAGATTTTTATCTTCCATTTGAACTCATTTCTATAATTCTTTTAGTTGCTTTGATAGGTGCAATTGCTATGGCTCGTCAGTAATAAATACTTAGAATTAGAAATAAAAAATCAAATAAAATAAATAAGGCCGTGTTTTGTTCTGTGTTATTATTATGACATCAATTTCCCTTCAGTTCCATTTTGATATTCTATTGTTCATATATTAAATTGAATGGGTTTGAGTTCGATCCATTACTAATACCTTCCTTTTTTCCGTACTTGTTATATTCTAGTCAATCAAATCGGTTAAATTGTATTGTTGTTCATATTGAAATCAATCTCAATTGATGAGGAGTTGGTCAATGATGACCGAGCATGTACTTATTTTGAGTGCCTATTTATTTTCTATCGGTATTTATGGATTGATCACAAGCCGAAACATGGTTAGAGCACTTATGTGTCTTGAGCTTATACTGAATGCGGTTAATCTAAATCTCGTAACATTTTCTGATTTATTTGATAGTCGACAATTAAAAGGAGACATTTTCTCGATTTTTGTTATAGCTATTGCAGCCGCTGAAGCAGCTATTGGGCCAGCTATTGTTTCGTCGATCTATCGTAACAGAAAATCAACTCGTATCAATCAATCGAATTTGTTGAATAAATAGTCGTAATGATATAAATAAAGACAGATATATAGAATATTTACCAATTAGAATTAGCGTGCCGTGTATAACTCGTATGACCATGTTTGCTGAAACGTAATAAATCAAAGTATCTTGGACCTCTCTCATTCTCATGACCAGATCCAGAAGTAGATTGATTATTCAATTAAAAAAAATTCTGGTAAACCACTGATTCGTCTGGTGTCTACAATATATGATTCAGTTACTACTGATTTTACCAGATCGAAAATTGATAACGTTCAAAAAATTGATAGATCCAATGTCACATTCAGTAAAGATTTATGATACATGTATAGGGTGTACTCAATGTGTACGAGCCTGCCCCACAGATGTATTGGAAATGATACCTTGGGACGGATGTAAAGCTAAGCAAATTGCTCCTGCTCCAAGAACAGAGGACTGTGTAGGTTGTAAGAGATGTGAATCTGCTTGTCCAACGGATTTCTTGAGTGTCCGGGTTTATTTATG